AAAATGGATTCAAGTGGAATTTTCTGAAACGTATCAATAAGCTAGACCCATGCTACGAGTTGTCTCATGCCATAAATAAACCCGGACACTCAAGAAATCTGTTGGACAAGCGGATTCACACCTTTTACAACCTACGCAGTCTTCTGTTCTTGGAGCAGAAGCAATTTGCTTAGCTTTACATCCGTCCCAAGGTATCATTTCTAATACATCTGTGGGGCAGGCTCGTACACATTGAGTACACCCTATACATGTATCATAAATCTTTACTGAATGTGACATTGGATATCTATAATTTTTTTAACATCATAAATTTTCGATCTAGTAAAGTAGTAAATTAATTATATATTGTAGACACCAGACGAATCAATGATTTAGATTTACTAGAATTAATCTACTTTTTGATCTGCTCATGAAAAAAGGCCAAGATACTTTGATTTATTACGTTTTAGCAAAAAGCACCATTATCATTATGTCCCACATACCCATTTTAATTTAATTGGTGAATATTCTGTAGAGATTCTATATTTTGATTTATATGATTACCACTATTTATTCAACAAATTAGATTGATTGATACGAGTTGATTTTCTGTTACGATGAATTGATGAAACAATAGCTAATCCAATAGCTGCTTCAGCAGCTGCAATTGCTATAACAAAAATGGAGAAAACATCTCCTTTTAATTGGCGACTATCAAATAAATCAGAAAATGTTACGAAATTTATATTAACTGCATTCAGTATAAGCTCAAGACACATAAGCGCTCGAACCATATTTCGACTTGTAATCAATCCATAGATACCGATGGATAATAAATAGGAACTCAAAACAAGTACATGTTCGAGCATCATTGACCAACTCCTCGCCAATCTCGATTCATTTCAATATGAACAACAATTCAACCGATTCAATTGAGTAAAATAGAATATAATAAAGTACGAAATAAAGGTATTTGGTAATAGATAATAGATCTAACTAAGAGCATTTCCTTTTTCTAATTTTATACATGAACAATAAATAGAAGTTAAAGAAAAGAACAAGTCCTTATTCATTTTTTTTTATTTTTATAGTACTAAATTTTTAGTACTGACGAGCCATAGCAATTGCACCTATCAAGGCAACTAAAAGAATTATCGAAATAAGTTCAAATGGAAGAAAAAAATCTGTTGATAAATGAATCCCAATTTGTTGACCATTATTTATCAAGTCCTGTTCTAAAATCTGGTTTGATCTTGTAGTCCAAATAATCCCGTACCATGATGTATCTGGGATAGTAGTAATTAGTGAAACAAAAATACTTGTACAAACCAGTGAAGTGACTCCATCTCCAACGGTCCAAAGATGGAAATCGTTGTAATATTCTGAACCATTCATGAACATCACAGCAAATACAATTAATACATTTATAGCTCCCACATAAATAAGGAGCTGTGCAGCAGCTACAAAATGGGAGTTCGATGGAATATGAAATAAGGATGTACAAACAAGAACCAATCCCAAGGAAAAGGCAGAAAAAATCGGATTGGTAAGTAATACCACTCCTAGACCCCCCACTATAAGACCCAATCCCAAAAAAACTACAAGAAAATCATGTATTGGTCCAGGTAAATCCATTCTATGTAAAATAAGAGATAAATTAAGTCGAAATTTTTCATGATCCTAGTGACCAAACCAAGAAATAAAGAAGTTACCCTATTTTTTTGCTATGTTCCTAATTGAATTAAATCTAATGGGGTGTGGCTTAGATATACTTATTAATTTAATTGATGAATTTAATTGATGAATGGTTAAATACCATTTCTCTATACGTTTCTCTATCTGAAAGTTTCGTTATAAATGAAATTTTTCGAAATAACTAAAAAAAATAATCGATAAATTTAGAAATCATCACAGATCACATATATATGAATATATTTTCAATCCCTAAAAACCATTATTTTGACCACTCTATAGTTAGGTTTTTTATTTATTGACCAAGCAAAATGAAAGAAGCTTCGCTACTTTCATTTAGATCAAAACTTAATCTTAGAAATTGGTAATTGTTCTTGAATCAAGTGGTTTAGCCACAGATTTTTTGATTTGAGTCGAATTCATAATTGTTCGAATTGTGTAATCTCCAATTACTGACATTGGTAACCGACCCAAAGCAATTTGATTATAATTCAACTCGTGACGATCATAAGTAGAAAGTTCATATTCTTCAGTCATTGATAAACAATTTGTTGGACAATATTCAACACAGTTACCACAAAATATACAGATTCCAAAATCAATACTGTAATTAAGCAATCGTTTCTTTCGAATATCAGTTTCCAATTTCCAATCAACAACAGGGAGATCTATAGGACATACCCGAACACATACTTCACAAGCAATGCATTTATCAAATTCAAAGTGAATTCGACCGCGGAAACGCTCTGATGTGATCAATTTTTCATAAGGATATTGAATAGTTACAGGTAAACGATTCGTATGGGATAAGGTAATCATAAAACTTTGACCGATATACCTTGCAGCCCGTACTGTTTGTTTACCATAATTCATGAACCCAGTTACCATGGGGAACATATCGTGAATATGTATGAATAATTTGTTGTTTCTTTCTCTTGTTTGAGAGAAGTTATGAATCTAGAATATCCTGTGCCTTTACAGTGAAAAGAGTTGGGACGAAGTTGTCAATAATAGATTACCTAAAGAAATAGGTAAAAGAAATTTCCACCCAAGATTTAACAGTTGGTCCATTCTCATCCTAGGCAAAGTCCATCTTGTTGTGATAGGAATGAACAGGAACAAATAAGCTTTAGCTAATGTAATAAAGATACCAATTGTCGTTCCAAAGACTCCGCCCACTTCTATTCCGAAAAGCTCAGGAATTAATATGTACGGAATAGAGAGATTCCAGCCACCCAAGTAAAGAACCGTTACAAATAATGAAGAAACTAGTAGATTTAGATAGGAAGCAACGTAAAATAAACCAAATTTGATACCTGAATATTCGGTTTGATAACCTGCTACTAATTCTTCCTCTGCTTCTGGTAAATCAAAAGGTAATCTCTCGCATTCCGCTAGGGAAGAAATTAAAAAAACAGCAAATCCTATAGGTTGGCGCCACAGATTCCAACCCCAAAAACCATATTTTGACTGCGCCTCAACTATATCAACTGTACTTGAACTGTTAGATAATCATAGTCGGTGATAACATCACTATTCCCATCGCTATTGCAAAACCGTACATGAGACTTAAGCTTCATACGGCTCCTCGATGGCCGTGAATAAATCTAAGGACAGGTTCAAATATTATCTCGATATACTTGTCTTTCTTTTAGAGTAGATAGAGTAAAGATACATCGGAGAGTCCCAAATTAGACCAATGCAATTCTGTCTGCTATAAATAACAAAAAAATGCTTCTGAATTGATCTCATCCTTTATAATTTAATTTTTTTTGAAATTGCATTTATTTAGTTCGTTACTGTTCTTCTTTTTCACTCAAAAAAAAAGCCTATAAAAAAAATCAATAAAGGATTGCTTCGTTCCTTATAGTAATTTGTTTAATCAGTGGGTAGGAGCATACTCTGGATCGGGATCATGGGGAAGTACTGCTTGATCATTTCTACCAACTTAAAGCCCCATTAGGATTCCTTTTATGTTATGCAGAAATATCCATTTGGATAACTTACTTACTTACATTATCTCCATTACTAATCCTTTGTGTACCTTGGTATTCCTAACCGTCCACTTATGTTTGTTCGATCCCCGGTATGGTAATACATACAACAGTAAAAATTCCATACAGTTGATCTTTTGTACCCGCTTCAAACTATGATGACTAATCAACCAATCTTGGGGTAACCCGTTTCTACTGTTTATATTTACGTCTGCTTAACTCTTGTACCTAGGGAATGAGACTCAATCTTTTTACTGCCAATTTCTAAGCTGTTTTGTTTCACTCATATAACTATCTGGTTTAGTCCATCGCCCTGAATGATGAATAAAAAAGGATATCTATTCAATACATTCAACTTTTTTCCTAGAACGAAAATGAAAATAAATAGGTAAAAAAAAGTACATGTCCCAACGAATCGCACGTAGAGATATTGATAACACACATGGAGTTAATGGTATTTCATAACTAATCGATTGAGCAGCAGCTCGTAGACCACCTAAAAAGGAATATTTATTATTCGATCCATATCCTGACATAAGAAGTCCAATAGGAGCAATGCTGGAAATGGCAATCCATAAAAAAACTCCTATACTGAGATCGGCCAAAACAAGGCGATAGCCAAAAGGAATTACTGAATAACTGAGTAAAATAGATATGACCGCTATAGATGGTCCGATACTGAATAAACTAATATCTCCTCGAGATGGGAGAAGATCCTCTTTGAAAAGTAGTTTGGTACCATCTGCTAAAGCTTGAAGAATTCCCAAAGGACCCGCATATTCAGGTCCAATACGTTGTTGTACCCCTGCAGATATTTGTCTTTCTAACCACACAATTACTAGTACCCCTATTATGATTCCGGATACAGGAGTAAAAATAGGAACAAGTAACCATATGAGCCCATAAATCTCTTTTAAGGATTCCGATCTGGAAAAAGAATTGATAGCTTGTACTTTTGTTGTATCAATTATCATTTCAACGATCAACTTCTCCCATAATAATATCTATACTACCTAGTATTGTCATAATATCAGCCAATTTCATTCTTTTAACTAGCTGAGGAAGAATTTGCAAATTGATAAAACCTGGTGGACGAATTTTCCATCTCCATGGAAAAACACTCCGATCTCCTATCAAAAAAATTCCCAATTCTCCCTTTGGGGCTTCTACTCTCACATAAAGTTCTTGTTTAGACAATTCAAAAGTGGGCGAAGGTTTTTTACTAATGAATCGATAATCAAAATCATTCCATTCGGAATCCTTTGTTCTATCAAAGCGCCGTACCTCTAAATTCTCATGGGGCCCTCCCGGAATTCCTTCCAAAGCTTGTTGAATAATTTTTATGGATTCCGTCATTTCATTGATTCGGACTAAATAACGAGCTAACGAATCTCCTTCTTTTTGCCATTGTACTTCCCAATCAAATTCGTCGTAACACTCATAATGATCGACTTTACGAAGATCCCATTGAATTCCAGAAGCTCGTAACATTGGTCCTGATAAACCCCAATTTATTGCTTCCTCTCCACCAATAATGCCCACTCCTTCAACTCGTTCCAAAAAAATGGGATTACGCGTAATAAGCTTTTGATAGTCAGTAACCCCCGTTAAAAAATAATCACAGAAATCTAAACATTTATCTATCCAGCCATAAGGTAGATCAGCAGCAACCCCTCCGATACGGAAATAATTATGCATCATTCGCATACCTGTGGCGGATTCAAATAGGTCATATATCAATTCTCTCTCTCGGAAAATATAGAAGAAAGGAGTCTGCGCACCTATATCTGCCATAAAAGGGCCAAGCCATAACAAATGAGAAGCTATACGACTCAGTTCTAGCATAATTACTCTAAGATAGCTCGCTCTTTTCGGTACTTGAATATTTCCCAACTGTTCTGGTCCATTTACCGTTATTGCCTCTGTAAACATAGTCGCTAAATAATCCCAGCGTGTTACATAAGGAAGATATTGTATAATTGTTCGATTTTCTGCAATTTTTTCCATTCCTCTGTGTAAATAACCCAATACGGGTTCACAGTCAATAACATCTTCCCCGTCTAGAGTAACGATGAGTCGAAGAACACCATGCATTGACGGGTGTTGAGGACCCATATTGACTATCATGAGGTCTTTTCTTGTAGTTGGTATAGTCATATATTTTTTCCCCGATTCATTATTCCAATTCCAGGAATTTCTGAAAACGAAATGAAGTTCATCAAAATTAAAAAATTTAATAAAATCGAATTTCCAAGTATAATATAAAAAAAATAATAAAAAACTATTCGTCAAATTAACTTAACGAGTTTTTGGCTCCCGAATATCCAATTGACTAATTAATTCTTTATAACGTACTCTATTTTTCTTTGACAAATAAGCCAGCAGCCGTTGACGTTTTCCCAGAATTTTCCGTAGACCTCTCTGAGATAAATAGTCTTTTCTGTGCAATTCCAAATGGGAAGTAAGTCTACGTATCTTATTGGTGAAACTGAATACTTGAAATTCAACAGACCCCTTATTTTCTTCTTTTTCTTCTTGCGAACTAACTGAAATGAATAAATTTTTTACCATAAAAAGAACTTTCTTCCCTTTTTCTTTATTTTTACAGATATGGATTTTACTGATCAGTAATAATAATGCCAGTTATTTTAATTTGTTATACACAATAATCTGAATTTACTCATATATACTTTTTTCTTTTTTTTTTTTCAAATTAAATTTATCAATACCATTTTATTTTCCATTTTATTCAGATATGGATGGTCGGTACATTTCTACACCCACAAAAATAGGAATTTGAACCCAAGATAAGAAGATTATGACGATTCATTCATAATTGATTGATATAGATATAATTGCTCTAAGCTGAGATAAGATAAGGTCATTGAATCAGTATCATGTACCAGAATGTAATATAACACAAGGCGTGTGTATATTTGGTTGACTTCATATACATACCAGATATGCCACTGGATCCATGGAAATGTACCATCAACTAATTATCAATCGTGGATACATATGTATCCTTGACATACTGAAACGACTGCCATTATTGGTATCAAACCAATAGCGATTCATACAAGCTAAATCTTCTAATCGATAATTGGGCCAAAGAAATAATTTGAACCTAAAAAATGGACTTGTATCTACATCAAGATGCTTATCCTCATAAAAAAATGGACCGCAGTTCCTTGCATTGTTCCCATTGCAAAATACGTGGTTTCTATCCCCAACATTTAAATTTCTCGAATTTAAACAATTTCGAATTCTCAACTCTCTACGACGTCTAGGAGATAAAATATTTTCAGGAACAATAAAATCATAATGATTTTCGTCTTTATTCCCAAAAAACTTTTTATGTCGTCGTGCAATGAATTCATTAAGACCATTCTTATGAACATTTCTTTTTTCTTGGCATCTTCGATTTCGATTAGTTTGTTGTTTACTCTTATGCACCCGTGAAATAGCTATAGTTTGGTACATGATAAATTGTCCATCCCAGTTTATGGATAGCCGAGCTGGTTCAATAAAAAATCCCATGTTTTCCAAATTTTCAATAGTTGTAACCCTCGGAATCATCATTACATCCAGGCGCATTTCTTCTCTTTGAATAGAGGATATAGTCATTTCCTTTGGATTTCTCAATCTAAGCAGTAGACAATATGCCTTGATATTATTGATTATTGTTTGGCTAAAAGGAGGCTCCCATCGAAATTGAAAAAGAAAATTTCTTTTCAGGAAGAAATATAACTCCTCTGTTGCGGTTTCACTAACTACGTCTTTTTCAATGTCTAATCCCCCATAATAATTTTCGTGAACCTCTTTTTGTTTTTTATTTATACTCCATTTTTTATTAAAAAGAAGTAAATTGATTGGTATGATCCACGGTTGAATCTTATATGCATTATAAAGTAACAAAAATTCTGGGAAAAGTTCCAGGTTCTTTTTATTTTTATCAATTATTTGATAATAATTCGTCCGAGTCTTAGTATTTTTATGAATGTTCGCGTTGGTCCCGATATCTATATTTGTCCATTCCTCAATATCGATCTTTTTTGTAAGACAAAAATGAATAGTTCTCCAATCAAAATATTTTCTATCCGGATTTTTATCCCTATCAATAATATAATCTTCTCCTAGATAATTACTGAGATCTATATCTCCCGGCAAATAAAAAAATTCAGTATTATATGTATTGTAATTATATTTCTTGTAATTATAGGGAATCCCTCGGACCTCGTTTACTTGAAAGGGCGATCCATAAATATCTGAACCCTTCTTATCTTCATAATTAATATATTTATTTGATAAAAGATCGTATTTGTATTTTTTTTTTAATTTATCTTTTTGGCTCGTTAATGAATTCACTATATAATTTTTTTGTTTCTCGTAATTAATTAATTGGTCTTTTTCATATGAATCAAAATTTTCTAAGTTTTTATTTTGAACCATCAAACTTTGATTTATTCTATTTCTCCATTTTTTCGATACTAATCTAGACCATCTATTCTGAGATAAATCGTATTGATAGTGATCATTGCCTATTAACCAGCTTTTCCACTCATTCATTTCAAAATTGCGAAGTTTCTTATACCTTGATTTGGAATGAAATATTCCTTGTGTTCCAAAAAAATATTTTATTCTATCCTTAATAAAAGGAGTTGTTCCGTGATATTGAAATACGGATTTCAAGTGATACTTGTTAATAACTTGGGTTTGTGATAATTTATAAAATACATATGCCTGTGACAAGGAAGAGAGGTCACAAAAAATTTGTGAATTCTTATTACTAATATTAGAAATTGACTTTTTTATAGTCGAAATAAAATTTTTTGTATTTTTTTTTGTTTCATCAATCCTTTTTTTATCTGTTTCATCATTGTAACTGTATTTATCAGTAATTTTTTTTTTTGATTTAAGTAAATTTTGTATAGTTATTCTGGGAATATTAATGATACGTAAAAAGATATCTATGTATATCCTTTCAATAAAAAATTTCAAAAAATAGTGACATTTACGTATTAGTCGGGCATTTCTTCTTTTTAATATCTGCCAAAAATTTTTCGTCGATTCTAATCTTTTATCATAAAAACTTGTTTCATTAGTACTAATGTTTATATGTGGAATTTTAAATATGTTTTTCTTGTCTTTTGTGATTTTTTCTATTTTATTTCTGATTGTACTTGTCCTATCAGCTAGATCCTTCATCTTTTTTTCTGTCAGTGAATAATTTGTCCAATCCATGGATCTAATTCGAATGGACGATTCATGAATCATCTGATTACCTATTATCATTTGTTTTTTATTAATATTTTTATTCGATTCATATATTTCCCTCAATGGAATCGGACTTACTTTTTCTTTTGTAAGCTCTTTCATTATTCTTTTTTTAAATCGAACTTTTTTTATAACCCATCTTGTTTTCTCTTTTGATACCTTTAGAAGCCATTTTGTTCTTTTTTTTATAATTTTTCGAGCTAGAAAACATTTCTTTATAAGTTTTCTAAGTTTTTTTCCAAGTTCTTTAAAAACAGGTTGAAAAAAGGAAGGTTGTTTTATGGGTAAACCAAAAGGTAGTTTAGTTTCCATTCCCCAAACTGTTAAAAAACAAAAATTATACCCTTTCCCGTTGTTTTTCGTTGAATCTCTATGCTGGGATTGTAGCTTAGATCTGTGCCACGGTTTCAGACAGAAAGGAAATAGGATCTTTATCTGAATACCTTTTGTTAACCAATCTTTAGGAAATTCTTTTTCTGATAATTGAACACCACTAAAGGTACATTTAACATGCCTTTCTCGACTCCACTCTTGCCAATCCTCGTACCACTCCGGGGATTGAAATAATAGCATACGTCCAATATTTTTTGCTATTATCAACAAAGGCAATACTATATATTTTCTAAGAATTGCTTGGGTTACTAACAAAGAACTCCTTACTGTTTGCGAAAATATAATACTTTCCCAATTTTCTGCTATTGTCATACGTTCATTCTCTTCTTTTTTTTTATCCTTTTCTTTTTCTTTCGCCTCTTTCTCTTCAGAATCCGAAATTTTTAATTCCACACCCTCCCCCATCCAATTCCTAAAAATTTGATTAAGCATTCTGGAGATATCAAAAGAAAAAAAAAAAGTTTTGTCTATGTCTACTCTGTCCAAAAAAAGCGGTGAATGCACATTTGGTTGAAACACTTTCCAAGTAACTGTTTTACGTCTTTGAGCACGCATGGCTCCTTTGATTATATCTCGGCGAAAATCGGATTGTTCCAAATAACGTATAAAAGCTACCTCGTCTTCTGGATTACGATTAATATTAATAATAGTATCGTCAATAGTAT